TCAGCGGTACCTTACCCCCTTTTTGGCAAGGTACCGCTGAGTTCTTACTCTTAGAGCGGCAGGAGACTTTGATCTATTCCATAACATATAAATTGGAAAATTATCCAATCAATATAATCAAAATTTTCTATTCGTATAAATGAGAAAATAGATCCGTTGCTCTGATCTTTCAAACCACTCTATTCTTTTGTTTCTTATGATGTTTTTGCACAATGGAATAGAAGCTTTTTCTATTGATTGATTTATATATAATAGAGGCTCTGGCGCTCATTAACTCTTATCGTACGAAACAACAAGAAAGAAGGAATCAATCTATTTTGGGGGGGGTAATCCAATATCATATGGATGATTTAAACGGATGAGATATTCTGCAAATTATTTCTATATTTCCATACTAAACAAATAGAAACTTATTGTATATAAAAAAGAAAAACACTTTGATAAAATCAAAAATAAAGATTTAGGTATGCGTAAAAATAGATTCTAATCCGCGCCGCTTTTCAACCAAACAAAAAAGTCAAAGTAATTTTTAGTAATATTTTTAAATATTAATATAAATAATATGAAAGTTAAAGTTAGTTGAATAATAGAAGAAGAAGAAGTTCCATTTACTCAATGAATTACTCCCCTCTAAAACTTTTTGTTTGTCTACTACTTCTTATTTCTTATGTTTTTATTTATTTAAAATAATGAATGTATGAATCTAAACAAAAGAGTTCCAATATATCCGGAAAAGAAGAAATATTAATCTTTGGTGAACAAGAGAAAAAGCATTATTATTTCGATACAAGACGACACAAGAAAAGGTAGAAGTCCTTTTTCTTGTGTCAAATAGAAGATTAGGAAGACTTATAATCCTTCCTAGAGGTACCTGTTCCTTTCATTTATCCAGTCCTTGTCTTGTATCTTCTTCCTTTGTTTTTGTATACCTATTGGCTAGTGCCTAGTACTAAAAATGGAATACAAGTAATGAATTCCATAGATCTCGCAAAAATAGTATAAACAAAAAACAAAGCAAAGGAGATTTAAGGAAGTTTACAGAAATACATATTTCATTTTTTTGATCGACAATAATTCAGCGCTTTTTATCAACTTGATGGTAAGGAATTTCTGGATCTAGAAATTCATTTCATATAATTGAACCTTTTCAAACTGTTTCTTTTTAAGAACTAAAAAAATTTGTGCCAAAATAACAGATGCCAAGAAGAACAAAAGGCCTTGGACGCGTAATGGATCTTGAAGCACTATTTCCGCATCTCCCTGACCAAACCCCCCTACATTAGGATTGCTTGTTAATGGTTGATCAAGCTTGATAGATTCACCCTCTGAAACAAGAAGTTCTGGCCCTGGCGGTATAATATCAACCGCTTGGTGTCCATCCGATGCATCAACTATGGTTATTTCATATCCCCCCTTTTCTTTACGTACTATTTTGCTTACTATACCCGCGGATGTAGCATTATAGACTGTATTGTTACTCTTGCTCCCATCAGGATAAATCTGACCCCTTCCCCTGTTCCCACCTACATATATAGGATATTTTAAGAAGTTAACGTCTTTCTTTGTAGTAGGGTCGGGGGAAAGAATGGGAAAGACGATTTCACTATATTTTTGACCTGGAACAGGACCTATCACAAGAATATTTCTTTTATTAGGACGATAACTCAGAAAAGAAAGATTTCCTATCTTTTCTTTCACCTCGGGAGAAATACGATCGGTGGGGGCTAGTTCGAATCCCTCGGGTAAAATAAGAACAGCCCCCACGTTCAAAGCCCCCTTTTTACCATTAGCAAGGACTTGTTTCACTTGCATATCATAAGGAATTCGAACAACTGCTTCAAATACAGTATCAGGAAGTACAGCTTGCGGAACTTCAATATCCACAGGCTTATTAGCTAAATGGCAATTGGCGCATACAATTCGCCCGGTTGCTTCTCGTGGATTTTCATAACTTTTCTGCGCAAAAATGGGATACGCATTTGAAATAGATGCTCGAGTTATTACATATATCATAATCGATACAGAAATAAATCGAGTCATCTGTTTCTTTACCCAAGAAAAAGTATTTCTATTTTGCATGATCCAATCATTGATCCCGGAATTTCTACAATAAATTAGATAGGTAGCTAGTATAGTTCCCTATCCACGAGTCTGCCATTGTACTGAAAAAATTCTACGAAAATAGGACGAAGACCTTGAAAAGTATAAAAGTATAAAGAATGAGAAAAATGGAAAATGCCCTTTTTATACGTGAAAAAATTTTTGATTGATATCAGGAGATCAAATAAGTTCTTCATTCATTCATTGAATGATAAATGACTACAAGCGAAGGAGATACACGATTTAAAAAACGGAAGATCCAATATTTCACAATTGTATCTAGAATAACTGGAAAAGTGGAAACAAGACCAGATATAATTTGCTCATTATGAGCCAATCCAAAATCATTGTAGATCGAACCAATCATTAGTTCCCAACCATGGGTTGAGTGAAATCCGATCCATAAATCAGTAACTAAAAGAATAGAAAAAGCTTTTATTGTGTCACTTAAGTTATAGAAGAATTCCTGAATCCAAGAATTCAGAATAACAAGTTCCTCATTACCCAGAATAAAATAACCACTTAGAATAGTAAAACAGATTATATTTGTCGACAAATGCAAAATGATATGGAGATGATATTCATTATGTGTTTTGACCAATTGTATCGTTTCTTTGTGTATTCCTATACGAAGTTTTTTTATATGTGTCTCTGGGTATTCTTTTATCATTTCATCCAACAAGAATAGTTCTTCTAATTCTAGAAATTTTTCTAGAACATTTTTCTCTTGAATATCATTCAAAAAATGTTCGGATTGCCTAGTATTCCACCAATGAATAATCCAAGGTTCCAGACTTTTTTGAAATGAGAGAGAGATCCACCAGGGCAAAAATATTATAGATGCAAGATATGGGAGGGAAGTCAATGCTTTCTTTTTTTTCATTTTTTATCCGTGAATTGTTAATGAACTGCTTCATTTGTCAACTTTATCTGATCTTATATTTCTCTAAAGCACGAGTTCTATAACAAGGTATCGAACCTATGGATCTATTCCCAGTTTTTTGTAAAAATGTAGTCCTTAAATCTAGAAAAAGGAATATAGAAATAGAATTAAGGATCCCGTTTCGGATGAAATATATATATATATTTATAATAGAATAAGTAAATTCGAAGTAAATGAGATTTCCGAATATCTCAATTGGACAAATCCGAACGAATTTTGATAAAAATTCAAAAAACTTCAATTGGTACGCGCAGGAAATAGGCCAATTCGGCAGCTTTTTGTTCAATTTCTCGTGGAGTCAAATTCTCATCAGTACGAGTCAAGGGGATGGTTCCTTGGCCTCTGATTTCCATATAAAGAATACGACGAGGAAAAAGACCCTCTTTAACCTCCATTCTGATTGATTGGATATCTTTCATAAAGAAGCGAAGGAAAATGCGACGATTTATTCCGGGGAATCCCCAACGAAAAATGCACATTATTCCTTCTTTTCTATCGAATCGATCATAACCACTACCTACATTCCATGATATTGTGCACCACAAATAGGAACTAATGAATAGACCCGCGATCCCATAGAACGACATCACGATCCCTTGTGGAAAAAAAATAATTTGTTGAGAAGGAAATCCAGGTATCAGATTCCTACCAAGATAACTAGAAATTCCAACTACTAAGAATCCTAGTGAACCTAAAAAAAGAATACAAGCCCAGCAAAAATTACTTGCTTTTCGAGACCCTGTTATAAGTTCTATCCATATATGTTCTGATCGCCAGTTCATACTATACTAGATCCGATTGCATTTGATTGGAATTCAGAAAAAAAAATTTACTTTCCTTTTCTTGATGCCAAAGTAACTTTCATCAACTAAAACTATTCTGATATGAACCCTATTGACTTTCTATTATAAAAATATTTGCCGATTGTTTTTATAACCCGCATATACATGCATTTATACGGATATCATGTATTCACATGCATAACAGTTCTTTCATGTGTATTCGGAAAAAGGGCACATATCGTATCATACTACATTACACCAAACAAATATCTGTACCAAAAAAGTATCTGTATTATGATTCAGTATTGAAATAAATTGTTTAAATTTGGCCTCATCAGGTCTAGACAATCTTATTTTTTTGTACATGAAGAAATAAAGAAGCCATTGCAATCGCCGGAAATACTAGGCCCACTAAAGGGACAAAAATAGAGGGTAAGTTAAAATCTGTCATAGAAGGGGTACCTCAATTTAATATTTGTATCTATTATAAATAGAAAGATATATTAAGTATATCTATTATATTATAATTATTCTAAATAATATTAAGTACTTAATAAGTGTAAGAAATGAGAACTAAATGCAAATTTAGTGTATCTATTCATCTTTCTACACGAATATGTATGACAATCCACTTTAAGTTTAAGAAATTTTATGAATTTTCCCGTGTCCTTAATACTCTTTACTATCTTTCTAATAAAATAAAGAGTTTTTTTAAAAGAGAAAGAGTTTCTTATAAGTTCGCGACTCTAACTAAACTAATTCAAACCAACAAAAAGGGATTAGATTTATAGTAAAAAATGGAAGTTCTTGGTAGGCAAGGCATAGAAATCACTTCTTTTTTTTCTAGATTTTAATATTTTCGTTTTATTTCTATATTATATATATTTTTTTTTTCAAAGGAAAGAAACCGTGTAGCTGAAATAACTCACTCAGAACGCCTTTTAAAAGATTACGCGGTATGATTGGGTCGAATAAGCCCTTATGGAATGAATACTCAGCTGCTTGTGAACCGTCGGGTACTGTTTTATTCAATGTTTGTTCAATTACTCTTTTACCTGCAAAAGCAATGTACGCGTTAGGTTCAGCAATAATGACATTTCCCAACATACCAAAACTGGCCGTTACTCCACCAGTTGTAGGGGATGTAAGGATTGATACATAGAATAACTTTTTATTTGATTGATAATTATATGAAGCAGAAGATATTTTAGCCATTTGCATCAAGCTCAAACTCCCTTCTTGCATACGTGCTCCTCCGGAAGCACACACAATAATAACAGGTAGAGATCGATTAGTAGCATACTCGATCAAACGAGTTATTTTCTCGCCTACTACAGATCCCATACTACCCCCCAAAAACTGAAAATCCATAACCCCAATTGCTATGGGAATGCCATTTAATTGACCTATGCCTGTTTGAACGGCTTCAGTTAAACCTGTCCTTCGTTGATAAGAATCAATACGATCTCTATAAGGTTCCTCCTCTGAATGAAATTCAATGGGGTCCATGGAGACCATATCTTCGTCCATAGGATCCCAAGTGCCCGGGTCAATCAAAAGTTCGATTCTATCTGAACTACTCATTTTCAAATGATATCCACACTGCTCACAAATATTCATTTTTGATCTAAAAAATTTTTTATAATTTAATCCATAACAATTTTCGCATTGAACCCATAAATTTCTGTATTTTTTATTTATATCAAAATCATTAGATCTTCCTCTTATATTGAAATTGCGGCTGTTACTATCAGTTCGTCTACTAGAATTCCCATTTTCACTATTGCTTACGCCTTCACTACAAATGAAACTAGAAATGTAACTGTCGCTGTAATTTTCGGTATCACCTAAAATGTAACTATGAATACTGACTTCAAAACGAAGATAACTATCAATACAACTATTAATGTGATTACTCCAACTAGATTTAGTATCATACATGTAATGATAATAGTCGTGATTGTTACTCTTAGACCTATTATTCAAATAACTGAAAAAAACACTTTTGAATTCGCTCAGAAAAAAACTATTATTGTCAATCTCAAAAATAGGATTTTCAATGTTAAAATATACAGAATAACTAGCGCCATTGCTATCCCTAACCAAAAAAGTGTTATCAGAGATCAAACTCCAAATATTCCTTATATCAATATCATTGAAACTATACCTATTACTATCACTCCATCTAGAAATGTTTTTTTTCGTATCCTTTTCTTCACTTCCACCGGGATGCCAACCACCAGGAACAATATCTATTTGAAGAAACGGATATATCATTGATTTAGTTAGCCCACACTTAGGTTTTAACTTCCCTTTAAACAACATCGAATTGAACCACCATTTTTTCATAGAGTGTTCCTGCTTCTCATTCTATTTGATGAAAATATAATAGATGAATAGTCATTCGATGAATAATCATTTTCCTATTAGAATTAAGCATATAATCTAATCATTAGAATTGTTAAGAATTGTTAACTAACAACGAGTGAGTATTGAAAGAAATAATTCTCTTTTGGGGAAATCCGAGATATCAGGTATCACTTATATAAATATATATTATGATAGAATCTTTTGGTCAATTAGAAATAGAATATAAAAATAGAATATAAAGAGACAAGTTTCTCTCATGTCATGTACAAAAAAAATTATCATCGAAAAGATAAATAGTTGTTTCTTCCTATACTATGAAATAATAAATAAATGAAGAATTTATTCTCGTAGAATCGAGTATCGTATAGTCAAATAATAAATTTCTATTGCAACATGAAATGAAACAGACAATATAAGGGGTGTGAGTAGGAGGAGCCCCCCTTGGCTTGATCTACGGCCCGAAACTGCGGGATAAAAAATAATCTACACCAACCCAAGGTCCATAATTAATTCTATGGATCCAACAATAAAGAAAAGAACTCTTGCATTTTTTATTCTTCAATTTCATAGTTAATCTTGTATTTAGATCTTGTTTATATAGGTAAAATCTGTACATATGAAAGATCTATACAAATGGATAGTATAGGATACTTATTCTTTATTCGGCCCAATCCTTTTTTTAGGAAAAGGATTGAGCCGAGTTTAATTGCAATCAATTAGGAGAACAAACAGAAATTACTGAATTCTGTGTGCTTAGTTCTTATATTTTCTGTTTATCTATTTCTGTTTATCTATCTTATCTACTGGTTCGAATTCGAATTTGATCTCTTTCCATACTTCACAAGCAGCCGCAAGTTCGGGACTCCATTTGCAAGCTTCGCGGATAATCTCATTACCTTCACGAGCAAGATCACGTCCTTCATTACGAGCTTGTACACACGCTTCTAAAGCTACTCGATTAGCTACCGCACCAGGTGCATTTCCCCAAGGGTGCCCTAAAGTTCCTCCACCGAACTGTAGGACGGAATCATCTCCAAAGATTTCAGTTAGGGCAGGCATATGCCAAACATGAATACCCCCGGAAGCCACGGGAATAACACCTGGCATAGAAACCCAATCTTGAGTGAAAAAAATACCGCGACTTCGGTCTTTTTCAATAAAATCATCACGTAATAAATCAACAAAACCTAAAGTCATCTCACGTTCCCCTTCCAGTTTACCTACTACTGTACCAGCGTGAATATGATCTCCACCAGACATACGTAATGCTTTAGCTAGTACACGAAAATGCATACCATGATTTTT